AACAACTCAAAAGATAAAGAAGTATCGTTAATTTCTTCATGCTCGTTCCAAGTTCGAAGTACCATTTGTACAAATAAGAATCCCCTCCCTTACATGATTTCTTCTTCATATAGATAGATATAGGATCTATGGGGCAATTACTTAGAAGTACATTTTGTGCAACAGCCCTTCCTATCTGATAGAAAAGGATCCCATGATCCTGAACTGATCTTATCTGGGATCGAAAATGCCAAGTTTTTCTATGAAGAGCTGATCTAATTGTATTAGTTTCTATAATGGATTTCTTCTGTGTAATACTAATTGATAGGGCCTCATTGATAAGTGCTACAAGATCTCGTGCATTGGAACCCATGGTTATGGACCCGAATCCAGTAGTATGGAACATCTTCTTTTCCAAGTGAAATCCCCTAGTATATGAAAGAATGAAAAAGTGCTTTCGTTGTTGTGGAAGAAGAAGCCTTCGTATCTTAATGCATGTATTTAATTTATTCGGAGCTATTAGAGCGGGATCCACTTTTTGGGGAATATGAGTCGAAGCAATAACAAGAATCTTTCCAGTGGAACATCTTTCACTGGAGAGATAGTTCTCTAATAGACCGAGGGATAAGTAATTCGACTCATTCACATGCAGATCATGAATGTTTGGAATCCATATTATGCAAGGAGACATTGCTTTTGCTAATTCGAATTGAAGGGTGATCTCAAATCGGTCTATTTTCGGCGTCATATACATAGTTAGCACATTCGTCATAGTTAGCAGCTCCATATCAATATCAAGGTCATCATCACTATCATCAATACCATCACTATCATCAATATCGTCACTATCATCAATATCAAGGTCATCATCACTATCATCAATATCGATATCATCAATAAGATAACCTTTAAGCTTGTCGTCCAGGAACTTGTTCGGAAATACCGTAATGAAAGGAACATAGGAGTTTGTCGCTAGGTATTTGACCAAACAGGATCGTCCAGTTCCTATAGAACCTATCACTAAAATACCTCTAGAAGGGGATAGGGCTAAGCGGAGCGAAAAGGGTTTTCCATGAGGAGATGGGGAATGAAAACTATTAGCCCCACACGAGGTTTGTGAATAAGTGATTGTCTGATAATGAGCAAGGAATATCCGTCTTTCTGCTAAACAGGATCTATTGAACTCATAATTCATTAGATCCTTTTGATGAATGTCAACTAAGTATCGTAAGGAAATTGATCCCGGTTGTTCAATCATTTGATAACCAGAGTCATTCTTTGATAAATGATCACTATGAGTCAGACTCAATAGAATTTGATCAATCCCTTTTTCTGTCGTTAAGGTGGAGAACTGAACCAAGAATTCTCTTTCTTCATCATCAATCGAATCACTGTTCGCGACCCAGAATTCGATTTTCTCATCAATCCAATCACCGTTCACGTTTTTTCTTTTTCTTATCAATGAATAGATCTCTTTACTTGTACGACTTAGATGTCTCGTATTTCTCGAAAAAATGATTCGATTGATGGGATTTGGTATGATACTTACAAGATCGATGAGATTGATCTTCCAATATTTATTCTTAGAACGTATTGATTTGACCCCATAAGCGGGACCACCACCCAATAGCATGTTGCCACCAGAAGCAGAACCCCGTATTTCTTCCAGAGAATCTCCTAATTGTTCCAGAACAACTAGAAAGAGATTTTTTAACCAGAAAGAATTCAGTTCAGATGTAGGATACCTATCCAGAAGTTTTCGAAATTCCATCATGTATGATGGAATCATCAAAGATTTGATCTTTTCTAACTCTGTCTGTAACTCACTAGAGGCTCGGGAAACAAAGAGAAGATGTATACGAACGAGATATCCAGCAACAAGAAGAAGGAAAAAGATTGAATAGAGGAACTCCCGAGCATTTGTTGATCTCAGATGTGCCCATATCAATGGAACGGGTGACTCATTATTTCGATGAATCATTTCTTCGGGCAGAAGAAGATTCTGTAAACATTGACTCGAAATCTCACTTATCAGAGTCCATTTTGTAAGAATCTTCTGAGGAATTGTAAGAATCTTCTGAGGAATTGACCGTGATATATCTGATCCATGCATCATATCATGAAAAACATGAAAAATGGATACAAATTTTTGACTGCTACTTAGTATCGGCAATGGGTCTGAAAGAGTATCTAAAAGGGTGAAATTGAGATATTTGCACCCTATCGAAGTAAGGAACCATGGCATATATGTTTGGAACAGATTCCATTTTGAGAGATTTGAAAAAGCACTATCTCGTTGAAAGGTTCTATACATCTGCCCTTTCTCAACGCATTTCTTTAGACAAAGACTCCGTTTTTTCCTCTTTCCGGATGGTAAATACTTCTCAGAACATGGAGTGTGAATCAAACCCATGTTTGAATTGAAACTGAGATACTGATGCAAGTTATTCCCTTCTGAATCAGATAGATTCATATCTGAAAGAGGCTGACAAGAAGTTCTTTCCAAATTGACTATTTGTTC